CAAGCAGAAACAACACAAACAAATCAAATACTTATTTTAACGGCTATGTATATGTAATAGAAAGTTCAAATTAGCCACTTGATTCGATTTGCCCCGAAGATACGAAATAACAAAAATACGGAATCTCTTCTTTGTGATGATAATGCCAAATATCAAGTTGGCTCCGCCGCCCCTTCTTTTTTCTTTATGTTAATTGTTAAAGGCCTCTTGAATCTTCTCTTTCCTATTCTTTTTTTTTTTTTTATTTGATTTGTTGTTTTTTGTGTGTAATAATGCGGATTGACTCTTATTTTACTAGTTTTTTAATAGGAATTCGCTTGTTGAGACCCCGTGAATAAATTGAAAGAAACCTCAGATTCATACTAGAACCACGATGATTTAATAAAATAAAGCCCAAGCTAAAGGCAAAGGTTCTCTGAGTAAGAACCATTTGATCATCACTTATTTAATGAATGGATGTAATTAATGACTCAACAAAATCTAAAGCAATGGGTGTCCTTCGACCAAAAAAAATGGATCTGAAGGAAAAAAATCGTTTGAGTTAGAAAATACCTATTTGATTTGAATTTAATTTTTGAGTCCGGTCACGAGGTCTGACTGAATAGTAGGTATGAATCATAGTTCAAATATTTCTTTTATTAATCTATTCTAATTAATCTATTCTAGATATTCATATTCTGTGCTCCAGATACTAGAATAAATATCTGACGAAGTAGAATCATCTTGATAAAGATGACAGACCCATTCTCTGTATTATCAATAGGATCAATTATCACAAGTCACACACTCATATTCCGGAAATACCGAAACAAAAAAATTCCACGGTCGAACTACCAGAATGGTCTAGAAATCTGAATGAACCTAATTCATTGAAATTCCATCCAGCAAAACGGAAGAATTATAAATTTCCAAAATGATAGATAGGAATATCGCAAATAGAGCCATTGCGACTCCCATAAGTGGTGTAGTCCCCCAGCCCGGAGCTACTTTACCATATTCCGAATTCAATGGTTTCAATAAATCTCCTACAGTAGTTCGTCTTGGCCTAGGTCTAGAACTATCCTCAATGGTTTGTGTAGCCATAAATATTATTTAATGATTGGTTAAGATCTGTTGACTTTGTATACCATTTCGTTGTAGTTGTAAATAAACGATCTTATCGTAGATCCATTGTTATCTTGAAATTATCTAGAAATGGAAACAGCAACCCTAGTCGCCATCTCCATATCCGGTTTACTTGTAAGCTTCACTGGGTACGCCTTATATACTGCTTTTGGGCAACCCTCTCAACAATTAAGAGATCCATTTGAAGAACACGGGGACTAGTTGAAGTAATGAGCCTCCCTATAGGGAGGCTCATTACTTCAACTTGAGATAATGAAAAATCATTTCATTTTTTTAGTCGGAACCTTAGGCGGTTCTCGAAAAAAGATAGCGAAAAAAATTATCCCTAAAGTCGAGACTAAGAGGAATGTATAAACCAATGCTTCCATAGATTCGATCGCGGTTTACAATTATAGCTTCCACACCTATTAATTTTGGATCATTTACCATAGAAAGAAAGGGAAAGAGTGAAAGAAAAGATGGTGATTTAATCAAGTCAAGATTTATCCGGTACTCTATGTGATAATGTCATAAAATAAAAAAAAAAAATAGAGGTGAAAGATACCAGAATAATATTGTCTCAGACTACTTGTCTCTTTGTAGTTGGATCTCCAAGTTTTTGGAATGCTCCAAATTCCACTTGAGCATCCAAATCCGGATCAATACCAGCAAAAACATCTCTGAACAAAGTTCTAGCGCCATGCCAAATGTGCCCGAAAAAGAAGAGCAAAGCAAACGTGGCATGCCCAAAAGTGAACCAACCCCTTGGACTGCTCCTAAAAACACCATCCGATTTCAAAGTAGCCCGGTCTAATTCAAAAATTTCACCTAATTGGGCACGTCTAGCATATTTTTTCACAGTAGCAGGATCGCTATAACTGACTCCATTGAGTTCGCCACCATAGAACTCAACAGTTACACCTACTTGTTCAACACTATACTTTGATTCTGCCCTTCTAAAAGGAACGTCGGCTCTCACAATTCCGTCTCCATCTACCAAAACTACCGGGAATGTTTCAAAAAAAGTAGGCATACGACGTACAAAAAGCTCGCGACCTTCTTTATCTCTAAAGATGGGGTGTCCTAACCATCCAACAGCTATTCCATCCCCGTTGTCCATTGAGCCTGCTCTGAATAATCCCCCCTTTGCCGGATTATTACCAATGTAATCATAAAAAGCTAATTTTTCGGGAATTTTAGACCAAGCTTCCGATAAACTCAGATTTTCGGCTAGTGCTGCGCCAACTCTTCGATATATTTCTTGCTGAAAGTATCCCTGATCCCACTGATAACGAGTGGGACCAAATAATTCGATTGGGGTAGTTGCTGACCCATACCACATGGTTCCAGCAACAACGAAAGCTGCAAAAAAAACAGCAGCGATACTGCTGGAAAGTACAGTTTCAATATTGCCCATACGTAATCCTTTGTATAGACGTTGAGGCGGACGAACACTAAGATGAAATAGACCCGCTAATATGCCCAATGTACCCGCTGCAATATGATGAGAGGCTATTCCTCCCGGAACAAAAGGATCAAAACCCTCTGCGCCCCATGCTGGATTTACAGATTGTACTTTTCCAGTTAGCCCATAAGGATCGGACACCCATATTCCAGGACCATACAAGCCTGTTACATGAAATGCGCCAAAGCCAAAGCAAGCCAACCCTGAGAGAAATAAATGAATTCCAAAGATCTTGGGCAAATCCAAAGAAGGTTTTCCCGTACGTTCATCACAGAATATTTCTAGGTCCCAATACACCCAATGCCAGATAGCTGCTAAGAAGCACAAACCAGAAAATACGATATGCGCTCCTGCCACACCTTCATAACTCCAAATACCCGGATTCGTTATAGTTCCTCCTGAAATACTCCATCCACCCCATGAATTGGTTATTCCTAAACGAGTCATGAAGGGTATAACGAACATACCCTGTCTCCACATTGGATCAAGAACAGGGTCAGAGGGATCAAAAACTGCTAATTCGTATAGAGCCATCGAGCCAGCCCAACCAGAAACTAAAGCCGTATGCATTATATGGACAGAAAGCAATCGGCCGGGATCATTCAATACGACAGTATGAACACGATACCAAGGTAAACCCATGGAAATACCCCTTTTTATCAAATAAAAAAAAAAATGGACACTATGTAACTTTATCGCATTGGAAAAGACTATACTATTATGTTATGCACCTAACCTTTTCAGTAGATTCTGTATGAGAAAAGGTTAATATTTATTCCGTTCCATTGAAAATAACGGAACAATTCTGTTCGTAAGAACAAAGAGAGGCAGATCTATTCTATACCCGATAAGTACCAATACGCAATGGGGCTTGGTCCCCCTTTTTGGGGAACGAACGCATAAATACTTATTTATCATTCAAATCATCGACCCGTTCATGAAAATTTTTTCTTTATTCATTCTGTCTTCTTCTATCAATCTTCCATACAATCTATGTATAAAATGTATAAAATAGACTAAAAAAAAATGATGAAGACAATAAACCATTGGTACGTTTCCATATTAAAGCGAAGTATAGTACTTAACTTTTTTTCTTTAATTTAATGCCCATTGGTGTTCCAAAAGTACCTTTTCGGAATCCTGGAGAGGAAGATGCAGTTTGGGTTGACGTATAGTGCGACTTGTCAGACATATTGGGTCATATGGGGTTTACCCGTTCTCTCCCCCGATGGGGATATCCTCTGTTTCGCCCAAGAAATATTGATTGAACATCAATCATTCGGAGCGTGAAGTGCAATAGATCAATATTATAAATTAGAATAATTTATGGTTAACTTGGAACGATAAAATATAAAATAAAGTATCCAGGCTCCGTTCAAAAAATATCAAATTGTGAATATATATATGATTACTGCGTGTATCATAAATATTCTATTTTATGCTTACTATTAGGAGTGATCTTAACCTGCTATTCAATGGAATAGTATGATGAATACATCGAATAGTTAGAGAGAAAGCATGAAAAAAACGGATTTTGAAAAAAAAAATAAGCATAGAAAAAGAAGCGGTACTGAGATCATTTGCCCTATATGTACAAATAGAATTCGGACAGATCTTTACCCGGAGTAGAACACGAACCTAAAAGAATTGAAAGAGCCCATTCAGGAACAAGAAAATGACATCGTGATTTAAATCTCGATGAAACAATACATCAATGGGAGGTTAGTTCAATAAGTTCAGTACATTTTTTTATAGGGAAAGGGGCCAAAACCCATGTTTTTTGAAGAATAGAATAAAAGCCTTCATTAGAAAAACCTGTTACAAAAAAAAGAAATAAGACTGGAATTGACACATTGATTAATTATTTTTTCGCGATTTTTTGAACCGTATGCATCCAAAGGTGCACGTACGGTTCATAGGGGATACAATTTTGTCCTAATCAACCGACTTCATCGAGAAAGATTACTTTTTTTAGGCCAAGAAGTTGATAGCGAGATCTCGAATCAACTTGTTGGCCTCATGGTATATCTCAGTATAGAAGACAATACTAGGGATTTTTATTTGTTTATAAACTCTCCCGGCGGATGGGTAATACCGGGGATAGCCATTTATGATACTATGCAATTTGTGCCACCCGATGTACATACAATATGTATGGGGTTGGCTGCTTCAATGGGATCTTTCATTCTGGTTGGGGGAGAAATTACCAAACGTCTAGCATTCCCTCACGCTTGGCGCCAATGAGTTTTTATTTGAAAAAAAAAAGACTATGCCTTCGCCATATTCAAATATGAATAATTATGAATAATCGAATATGAAAAATAAAATTAAGTAATAATAGCATGGCACTTTGAGTTCGATATGAACAAAACATTATTGTTTTTCATAACATGAGATTTTGTATCGAGATAGTAGTATGAAATAAAGGTTATTTCCGATTTGATCTTGTGTGTCGGGAAGACATTTTAGCGTCACAAATCATTTTTCTTCCACACCAGAAGCCTTTTCTAATATTTATGAAAGAAAGAGAAGAGTACGAAAATGAAAAAAAAAAAACACACACAATATTATTTTTCCTTATTTGGTCGTATCAGAAAGACACTTTGGGATTGCTAAATCACAGACGAAATAATAAAGCAACAGAATCATCATAGTATTTTTTTTTTCACCCTTACAAAAAGAAGGATGGTAAATAGATTATTCAACGATCTAATTGGACCGGATGGGGGGTAGTCAATTCTATTGCAGAGCCGTATGCAACGCACAAAATATGCCTGTACGGTTGTTCAATTCTATTTATTTTTTCTTTTTTTTATCCCTTTACTTCCCTTTACTTTATTTAACCTCATCATGCGAGATAGAAGAATCATTAATGATGTTATATCAATATCATCAGGGTTATGATTCACCAACCCGCTAGTTCTTTTTATGAGGCACAAGCGGGGGAATTTATCCTGGAAGCAGAAGAACTGCTGAAACTTCGCGAAACCATCACAAAGGTTTATGTACAAAGAACGGGCAACCCTTTGTGGGTTGTATCCGAAGACATGGAAAGGGATGTTTTTATGTCGGCAACAGAAGCCCAATCTCATGGCATTGTTGATCTTGTGGCGGTCGAAAATGAAAATACTGGGGATTTAGTGTAAATCCATGATTCCATTTCATTTCAAACCATAATTCGAATTTTCCGCAATTTGATATTGAATCGAATAAATTCATAATCATCAATCATAAATAAATAAGGTTAAGATGGATCTAAACCAACCCATTCTATAATAGAATTCTATATATACGATATGCCAACTATTAAACAACTTATTAGAAACACAAGACAGCCAATAAGAAATGTCAGGAAATCTCCCGCTCTTCGAGGATGTCCTCAGCGTCGAGGAACATGTACTAGGGTGTATGTGCGACTCGTTCAGATCATAAGCTCGAACAAATGAGACAATTTTTCCAGTATCAATGATTAATACCAATGAATAGGATAAATAGAGTGGAAGAGCACCATTTACTATCTCAAAATGAAGATCTATCATATACCTATATTGTTGTGTATGGAATTTTTTTTATGGTTTCCATTGGTGCAAATCCAATCACCTCGATTTGAGATGAGAAGCAATTCCCCATTGGTAGCAAATGGTTATCCATTAAGCGGAGGAAATGGTATTATAAGAAGCAAAAGGGTTATGCTCCTATTCTTGAAAGAACGGACTAACAGGGTCAGCTACCTAGCCAACTTTCATAATTAAATGCCGTCACTGTATGGATAGCTCTTATTGTGAAAAGGCCTATTACTATATAATTGATGTGATGGGTAGAGCCAAAGAGTGTGAACTATACAAGTTAACAATACCATTTGATTAAATGATAGACGAGGCTCCGGTGCATAGAGAGGGCCTTACCGTTTAAGAAGTAACCATAGAGACGATGGAACCCACTATTTTGTATTTACCATCAGTAGAATTTATTATTTCCAGGTGAACTAAATGTCTGGCCCGGAAAGAATAAAAAATCGTGGTTGGGAAGGTTATAGTAGCAAAAGCCATTGGAATTTATATTTTATATATCGGAATAATCCGTTTTGTTATTGGGGGGAACAAATAATGACTGAAAGAATAGAATTCAATTAGTTATTCATTAAAGTTTAATTTGATTCAATGACCAGAGTTAAACGAGGATATACAGCTCGGAGACGTCGAACAAAAATTCGTTTATTTGCATCAACTTTTAGAGGGGCTCATTCAAGACTTACTCGAACGACTATTCAACAGAAAATGAGAGCTTTGGTTTCCTCTCATCGAGATAGAGGCAAGCAAAAGAGAAATTTTCGTCGTTTGTGGATCACTCGGATAAATGCAGTAACTCGCGAAAATAAAGTATTCTACAGTTATAGTAGATTAATACACAATTTGCACAAGGGGCAATTGCTTATTAATCGTAAAATACTTGCGCAAATAGCTATATCAAATAAGAATTATCTTTACGCGATTTCCAATAAGATCATCGATCAAATAAAGGAAATTATAATTATGAAGTAATATACAAGAATGATTGAACAAGAATTACCCGGAGAATGAACTCCGGGAAGATAGAATAAAAAAAAAATGTTTTTTACTCCCCCATTTTTATTTCTTATAACACAAGAATCAAACCTGGATTCTAGGCTTTTTCCAACAAAACATCAATCTGAGCGTGAGTTACGATTGGAGTTTTGAGTCAATTGAGGAATATGTCTATTTATTTCTGGCTCTGAGACCAGTCGTTCTAGGGGTTGACTCGGCTCTCTCAAATTGTTTCTCATTATTAAGAAAAGGTAACGAAGATAAAATACGAGCTTGTTTTATAGCAATAGTAATTAATCGTTGTTGTTTTAAGGTCAATCTATTCACCCGTCTAGATAATATTTTTCCTTGTTCACTAATAAATCGACTAATTAAACTCATGTTTCTATAATCAATTCGATCCCCCGATCCAATTGGGGGCAAACGCCTACGAAAAGATAGCTTGGATTTACGAAAAGGTTGCTTAGATTTATCCATGGTTTATTCCTTATCTCTAAAATTCGATTTATTTATTCATTTTTATTCATTTAAGATCCCGCCGAAATGGGGTTTGGTTTGTATAATTTATATGTATAATTTGTATTATGTATTTATTATATATAATTATTATTAATTATAATTATATTATAATTTATATTATTATATTTATATTTATATAATTATTATAATCTATAATTATTATATGTTTGTGTTTGTTAAAATATGTTAAAATTAAATTATATGTTAAATATGTTAAGATGTTAATTAATATTAAGGTGTTAAGTTCTTCCTCTTTCTTTTCTGCTCTTTGGATTGGAATGGAAAGATCGCACACACGTTTTGTTCGATCTATTTCTTTATTTCCCCATGAATCGTATGCTTGTGACAATAGCGACAAAATTTTCTCAATTCTAATCGACTGGGTGTATTGTGCCGATTCTTTTGAGTAATATATCTAGAAATACCCGGCGATTCTTTATTGACACCATTTCGGACACAACAACTAGTACATTCCAAAATAACTCTGACTCTGACATCTTTACCCTTGGCCATAACCCCCCTTTCCTTTGGATTTTGGATCGACTTAACTTAATTTTTCTATTTTCGATCCGAAAATAAAAAGAAAAGAACAAAAAAAAATAAATAGAAGTTACTAACTCGAAATTCAATTTATCAAGATTTCATTGTAATTAATATTAATTCATATTTCATATATGAAATATGAATTAATATTATATGGAATATTAATTTATTAATTTAATAGAGTAATAATTAAATAATATAGAGTAATAATTAAATAATACAATTTTTTTCTAATTATAAATTATTCCTACCCTAATCCCATTATTTCATTTATGTATCTTCTTTCTATGCTATGATTTCGTGGAGCCCCCCCTAGACCTAGACCCGCATTTGCATTTATGTTCTCAAAAATTCGGTTTTAGATCCACTTTTTACTGAGATTCAATACATAATATCTCTAATTTTTTTTTCATTTTTTCACATATCAATAACTAGAATGAAAAAAAGGGAAATAACAAGGCGTCTGGGAATAAACGATTAATCTCTATCAATAGGCCCGCTAAAGAGCCAAACCATAGAGTAGCTAACACGGGCGCCGTGGAGAGATATGTTTTTATATCTTGCATTGAAAATCCTCCTTCTTTATTGTTTATTGTAAAAAATAGACATATATTATATGTTCAGATGACCTAATTCAAGATCATTTGTATTTTATTTATTTTTAGCAGAATTCCTAAGTAAAATAGATATGTACAATGAACCAGTAGACGTTCTTGTCCCTAAAAAAGAAAAGATGACCTCTTCTTTATGAGCATTATTGATAAATATTCATTTTTTTTTTTTACGTTTTTTTTTTACGTTAAGTTTCTGATGTATATATCAGATATATTAAGTAAAATTCTAAATAAAATTATTTTTATTTATATTATTATTATTTATATTATTATTATATAGTTATATTTAGTTATATTATATTCGAAATTATTATATGAATTATATGAAAAAAAAAAGAAGAAATGGGAAAAAAAAATGATATTGTCATTGTATATAAATGAGGGATAAAATAACAATGTGGAAAACAAAACAAGGATTTTATACAATGACATTGTACAAAAATTTTGAAAAGGGATGTAGCGCAGCTTGGTAGCGCGTTTGTTTTGGGTACAAAATGTCACGGGTTCAAATCCTGTCATCCCTACCTATTACTTCTCCTACGGGCAGTAACGGGAGATTAATCGATCTCGATTAAAATTGGATATAATCTTTCATTTTTGCATAGATATACTATATCTATCAACTATATCTATCAAGATATTTTTGGGTACAAAAAAAATCTTTTTCTTTACAGTTGTATCCCCTGTCATAAGAAAGCGCTCTTAGTTCAGTTCGGTAGAACGTGGGTCTCCAAAACCCGATGTCGTAGGTTCAAATCCTACAGAGCGTGATTCTGTTTATGTTATGTCGAATGTCGAATCACATACAATAAAATAACTTAATAAACTTGAATTTGACCCTCCTGCAAAGAGGAGGAGGTCAATAAAAAAAAAAAATATATTATTCAATTACAGGTCCAATTGATCACCACGTCTGTATTGTAAATATGCAGTTACGAATAATCCTGCCAAAGTAATAGGGATTAGACCTAAAACGATTCCAAATAAAAAAACTTCAATCATTTCGATTTGTTGTTGTTGTTTGAGGGAATAAAAAAAGAGGTAAGATCCATCCCTAAATATTAATCTGAATTGTCCGTGAATCTCAATAACCGAGAATTGGCAATTCCCGCGGACGCAGGAAGGAACTATGGAATACCTGGAATTTCAGAGAAATATTTATTTTTATAATTATAAATAGTTCATTCTTT